TCTATCTAATGAATGGGTAATCCGTTTTGAAATCGTCCGCCCTGCACCCTCCCCGAGTATATGCTTCAACAAGAATCACACAGGGGTAGATTGATACAATAAAAACCTCTGGTAAAGTACCCACTCGTAACCCAGCGGATAAAGTACATTACATAGTCCGTTTTAGGGATTGGCGACTTACCCATTCAATGACTTTGGCACCGGACGTTCCCAAAATGGATACTGTACTTTCGGGTCGGGTGAATTCAATAATAGACGCCTGTTGGCATTCCAACCTTCCTTCTCCCTTCAGGGCCTATCCGAAAAGAAAGAGAATTCAATACTTCTTGGTTGTGAATATCTGAATAGGACAAACTGCCCTGTGGGTCTCTTTGCTTCGGAACAAAATAATTAGAATTAGGCTAGGTCAACTGGAATGTGTATTATCGATATAGGGGATCTTTCAATTGAGAAGATCCATCGACCTGAGGCAAAGAGAAAGAAAGGTCTATCTATTTTTTTAGTTATTCAATTAAACCAATGATTCGTTATTGGAACAGATAGCAACAACCATCTCATCTGGGAAAAGCCATCTTTTTCTCAACAATGTCTTTGTCATTTGATCCAATAGCGTTTCGTTAGATAGGAACAGATTTGATAAATATTGATAACTTTCAAATAGAGTATTAGAACGGAAAAATCCATTAGATAATGAACTATTGGTTCTAAGCCATCTCTGGCAATGAATCAACAATTCAAAATGCTTTTCTTGCGTATTCTTGATAAACCAGTGTTTATATATAGATGTAGGAAGATCTGTTTGGGAAGTAAGAAGTCCCCTTAACATCTCTTCATCTGCAAAGAATTGTTGATGTGAAAACACAGAGACAAAAGGCTGATCTTTGAATAGGAAAAAGAGTGGATCCGCAGGGTCCCAAATGAATTGGCTTATTCGAAAAAAACCCTGTTCTTTGGAAGATCTATCTCGTGTCTGGTACTGCATGGTTCCACCCTGCAAGAACTCTGAATCATTCTCTTGAAGCTCATCCTCTTCATCATAAATGATCCGCTTGTCCCAAAATGACCTGGCCCAATAGGGAAATCCCAATTCATTGGGCCTTTCAATACAATCAAATAGAAAGCCCCAAGGGCGCCATATTCTAGGAGCCCAAACTATGTGATTGAAAAAATCCTCCTCTATCTGTTGCGGGTCAAGGACTCCCCCCCCTTCTTCAAACTCCGATTCATATTTTTCATAGAGAAATCTCTGATCAACGATAGAATAAGATCCATTTTGAATCATATTGAAGGGATTCCTTGGTTCGGACCGAAGAAGCAATGTCACTCGATCATTATCAAACTGACCACAATCTTTTTCTGTCCGCGAGGATCCCACCAGAGCGCCTTCTACTTCTAATAGGCCATGAACTAGATCAGAATTATTCTCAACGAGTCCATAAGAAGTGATCCCATTTTTTTCATCAGGTACGGGTAGAGACCAAAGGTCTTGAGCGATCAATCCGGCAGAACAACTCAAAAGATAAAGAAGTATCGTTAATTTCTTCATACTCGTTCCAAGTTCGAAGTACCATTTGTACAAATAAGAATCCCCTCCGTTACATGATTTCTTCTTCATATAGATAGATATAGGATCTATGGGGCAATTACTTAGAAGTACGTTTTGTGAAACAGCCCTTCCTATCTGGTAGAAAAGGATCCCATGATCCTGAACCGATCTTACCTGAGATCGCAAATCCCAAGTTTGTCTATGAAGAACAGATCTAATTATATTAGTGTCTATAATGGATTTTTTTTGTATAATACTAATCGATAGGGCTTCATTGGTAAGTGCTACAAGATCTCGTACATTGGAACCCATCGTTGTGGACCCGAATCCATTAGTATGAAACATTTTCTTTTCCAAGTGAAATCCCCTAGTATATGAAAGAGTGAAAAAGTGTTTTCGTTGTTGTGGAATAAGAAGTCTTCGTATCTTAATGCATGTATTTAATTTATTCGGAGCTATTAGAGATGGATCTACTTTTTGGGGAATATGACTCGAAGCAATAACAAGAAGATTTCTAGTGGAACATCTTTCATAATCCCTGGAGAGATAGTTCACTAAAAGACCGAGGGACAAGTAATTCGACTCATTCACATCCAGATCATGAATGTTTGGAATCCATATTATGCAAGGAGACATTGCTTTTGCTAATTCGAATTGAAAGGTGATATAAAATCGGTCTATTTCCGGCATCATATCCATAGTTAGCGTATTCATCATAGTTAGAAGCTCCAGCTCCACATCAAGGTCACGGTCACTATCGTCACTATCATCAATATCGTCACTATCGTCACTATCATCAATAAGAAAACCCTTAGGCTTGTTATCCAGGAACTTGTTCAGAAATACTGTAATGAAAGGAACATAGGAGTTTGTCGCTAGGTATTTGACCAAATAGGATCGTCCAGTTCCTATAGAACCTATCACTAAAATACCCCTAGGGGGGGGTAGGGCTAA